AACATAAAATGGATATATTTAATGGAGAATCATTATCGACAGACATTGGTCCTTTCTTGACCTCTATCAGTGAATTAGCTAGGAAATCAACAACTGGTTTTAGTCTGAATTTTAAAAAGCTTGTTTTAATATCCGAACAAAGAAGATTTGATTCAGAAAATAAAACAAAATGTTTGAAATTTCTATTCGATGTAATTACAACTGATCCAAATAATCAAACAATTCAAAATAAATCTATTGGAATAGAAGAAATCGGTAAAAAGATTCCTCGACGATCATACAAATTGATCGATTCTTTTGAAGAGCGGGAGGAGGAAAATGAGGAAGAATCAACAGAAAATCATGGGATTCGTTCAAGAAAAGCCAAACGTGTGGTAATTTATACTGATAAGGCGGATCCGGATCAGAATACCAATACTCATACTAGTACCAGTACTAATAGTGATCAAGCAGAAGAGTTGGCTTTGATACGTTACTCGCAACAATCAGATTTTCGTCGGGATATAGTAAAAGGATCCATGCGCGCTCAAAGACGTAAAATAGTTACTTGGGAAATGTTTCAAGCGAATGTGCATTCCCTGCTTTTTTTGGACAGAATAGACAAAACTTTTTTTTTTTCTTTTGATATCTCCCGAACAATGAATCTAATTTTTAGAAATTGGATAGATACAGGACCGAAATTAAAAACTTCGGATTCTGAGGAGCAAGAGGCAAAAGAAAAGGCAAAAAAAATTGCAGATAAAAAAAACGAGAATGAAAGGATAGCAATAGCAGAAACTTGGGATACTATTATATTTGCTCAAGCAATAAGAGGTACTATGTTAGTAACCCAATCGATTCTTAGAAAATACATCATATTGCCTTCATTGATAATAGCTAAAAACCTCGGCCGTATGTTGTTATTTCAATTCCCCGAGTGGTACGAGGATTTGAAGGAGTGGAATAGAGAAATGCATGTTAAATGCACCTATAATGGTGTTCAATTATCAGAAACAGAATTTCCGAAAAACTGGTTAACAGATGGTATTCAGATAAAAATCCTATTTCCTTTCTGTCTGAAACCCTGGCGCAAATCCAAACTACGATCCCATCATAGAGATCCAATCCAAAAGAAAGGGAAAACGGAAAATTTTTGTTTTTTAACAATCTGGGGAAGGGAAACCGAACTACCTTTTGGTTCTGCCCGACAACAACCTTCCTTTTTTGAACCTATTTATAATGAATTCGAAAAAAAAAAGAGAAAAGTGAAAAAAAAATGTTTTCTAGTTCTAAGAGTTTTCAAAAAAAAAACAAAACAGTTTATAAAGGTCTCAAAAGAAAAAACAAGATGGATTATCAAAACGGTTCTATTTTTAAAAAGAATAATAAAAGAGTTTGTAAACGTAAATACAATTTTCTTATTTGTATTGAAGAAAGTATATGAACCGAATGAAAATGGAAAAGATTCCATAATCATAAGCAGTAATAAAATTGTTCCTGAATCGACCATTCGAATTAGATTCATGGATTGGTCAAATTATTCACTGACAGAAAAAAAAAGGAAAGATCTGTCCGATAGAACAACCCTAATCAGAAATCAAATAGAAAGGGGTGCGAAAGACAAAAGAAAAATATTTCTAACTCCGGATATAAATATTAGTCCTAACGATACAAGTTGTGGTGATAAAAGATCGGAATCGCAGAAACATATTTGGCAGATATCAAAAAGAAGAAGTAACAGATTCATATTCATACACAAATGGCACTATTTTTTGACATTTTTCAACGAAAGAATATACATACATATCTTTCTATGTACTGTTAATATTTCTAGAGTCAATGTACAACTTTTCCTTGAATCAACAAAAAAGATTATCGATAAATACATTCACAATGATGAAAAAAATAAAGAAGGGATTGATGAAACAAATCAAAAAAAAATTCACTTTATTTCGACTATAAAAAAGTCTCTTTCTAATATTAGTAATAATAAATCAAAGATTTCTGGTGACCTATATTCCTTTTCACAAGCATCTGTATTTTACAAATTATCACAAATCCAAGCTATTAAGAAGTATCATTTGAGATCTCTACTTCAATATCGCGAAGCATATCTTATTCTTAAGGATAGAATCAGGAATTTTTTTGGAACACGAAGAATATTTGATTCCAAATCAAGGCATAAAAAACTTCCGAATTCTGGAATGAATGAATGGAAAAACTGGTTAAGGGGTCATTATCAATACAATTTATCTCAGGCTAGGTGGTCTAAATTAGTACCGCAAAAATGGCGAACTAGGGTCAATCGGCGTCGTACGATTCAAAATAAAGACTCAAAAAAGAATTCATATGAAAAAGCCCAATTCATTCATTACGAGAAAAAAAATGATTATGAAGTGAATTCATTGACGAGCAAAAAAGAAAAATTAAAAAAAAACTACAGATATGATCTTTTTTCATATAAATATATTAATTATGGGGATAGGAAAGACTCCTATATTTATTCATCCTCATTACAAGTAAACGAGGACCGAGAGATTCCATATAATTACAACACACCTAAAATTGAACCATTTTATGTACTGGGGGATATATCTATTAGTGATTATCTAGGAGAAGAGTATATTATTGGTACGGGTAAAAGTACGGATAGAAAATATTTGGAGTGGAAAATTTTCGATTTATTTCTTAGAAAGAATATCGATATTGAGTCCTGGACCGATACGGATACCGGGACCAACATTAATAAAATGACTAAGACCGAGACTGATTATTATCAAATGATTGATAAGAAAGATCTTTTCTATCTCACGATTCATCAAGAAATCAACCCACCCAATCAAAAAAAAAAGTTTTTTTTGATGGGAATGAATAAAGAAATGCTATATCGTCCCATATTAAATCCGAAATCTTGGTTCTTCTCAGAATTTGTGCCACTTTATGATGCATATAAGATCAAACCGTGGATTATACCAATCAAATTACTTCTTTTCATTTTTAATGGAAATGAAAACATTAGTGAAAACAAAAACATTAATGGAAATAAAAAAAAGGATCTTCGTATATCATCTAATCAAAAAGAATATCTTGAATTAAAGAATCGAAATCAAGAAGAAAAAGAACAGCTCGGACACGGAAATATTGGCTCAGACGCACGAAAACGACAAAAAGATTTTGAAAAGGATTACACGGAATCAGACATTCAAAAACGTGAAAAGAAAGGACAACCCGAGAGTAACAAGAAAGCAAAACTAGAGTTATTCCTGAAAAAATATTTGCTTTTTCAATTGAGATGGGATGATCCTTTGAATCACAGAATTTTCAATAATGTTAAGGTATATTGTTTCCTGCTTAGACTAATAAATGCAAAGGAAATTGCTATATCCTCTATTCAAGGAGGAGAAATGCACCTGGATGTAATGTTAATTCAGACGAATCTAACTCTTCCAGAATTGATAAAAAAGGGAATATTGATTCTCGAACCAGTACGTCTGTCTATAAAATGGGATAGACAATTTATTATGTATCAAACCATGGGTATCCCATTGGTCCATAATAATAAATGCCAAACTAATGGAAGATATCGAGAAAAAAGATATGTTGATGAGAATTATTTCAATGGATCCATTGTACAACATAAAAAGATGCTTGTGAATAGAGACGAAAATCATTATGATTTGCTTGTTCCTGAAAATATTCTATCCCCTAGGCGTCGTAGAGAATTGAGAATTCTAATTTGTTTCAATTCCGGAAATAGGAATGTTATGGATAGAAATCCGGTATTTTTCAATGACAACAATGTAAGGAACTGGGGACAATTTTTGGATGAGGACAAGCATATTGATACAGATATAAATAAATTCATTCAATTCAAATTGTTTCTTTGGCCAAATTATCGATTAGAGGATTTAGCTTGTATGAATCGCTACTGGTTTGATACCAATAATGGCAGCCGTTTCAGTATGTCAAGGATACATATGTATCCACGATTCGGAATTAGTTGATGGTTGGTACATTTCCTATATGTCAGGTGTCGGATCCGGTATATGAATGTACACACACGCTGTGTTACATTCTAATACATGATACCGATTCAATAACGTCTCAATTGGATTGAATCTAGAAATGATTCGGCAGAATCTTCTTAGGTTAGGTCAAAATCATTTTCTTTTGTGGGTACAGAAATTGCCCTTCTATCGAATCAAATTTAAAATTGTACTTACAATTCATTTGAATTTCATTTTGATTTGATTTGATAGAATAAAGTAATATATGAATAAATCCAGATTATTGGGTGTATCAGATCAAAATAACTGGCATTCTTATTATTCCTGATTGGTAAAATCCATATCTGTGGAAAAAAAAAAAAGAGAGAAATTTTATTTTTATGGTTATGGTCAAAAATTCATTCATCTCAGTTATTCCGAAAGAAGAAAAAAACAAAGGATCTGTTGAATTTCAAGTAATCAGTTTCACCAATAAGATACAGAGACTTACTTCACATTTTGAATTGCACAGAAAAGATTATTTATCTCAGATAGGTTTGCGGAAAATTCTGGGAAAACGTCAACGGCTGCTGGCTTATTTGTCAAAGAAAAATAGAGTGCGTTATAAAAAATTAATTGATCAATTAGATATTCGGGAACCAAAAACTCGTTAATTTGAAGATTGTTTGAATTCTTTGGTTTATTAGATCTTGAATTTTGATGAACCTCATTTATTTCGTTTTCGGCAATTCATAGAATAATGGATCGGAGAAGAAAACATATGAATGTACCGGCTACAAGAAAAGACCTCATGATAGTTAATATGGGTCCTCACCACCCATCAATGCATGGTGTTCTTCGACTTATCGTTACTCTAGATGGTGAAGATGTTATTGACTGCGAACCCGTATTGGGTTATTTACACAGAGGGATGGAAAAAATTGCGGAAAACCGAACAATTATACAATATCTTCCTTATGTAACACGTTGGGATTATTTAGCTACTATGTTCACAGAGGCAATAACGGTAAATGCACCAGAACAATTAGGAAATATTCAAGTACCCAAAAGAGCCAGCTATATCAGAGTAATTATGCTGGAGCTGAGTCGTATAGCTTCTCATTTATTATGGCTTGGACCTTTTATGGCAGATATCGGTTCACAGACTCCCTTCTTCTATATTTTCAGAGAAAGGGAATTGCTATATGACCTATTCGAAGCTGCCACAGGTATGCGAATGATGCATAATTATTTCCGTATCGGGGGAGTCGCTGCTGATCTACCTCATGGCTGGATAGATAAATGTTTGGATTTCTGCGATTATTCTTTAACAGGAATTGTTGAATATCAAAAGCTTATTACGCAAAATCCCATTTTTTTGGAACGAGTTGAAGGGGTGGGCATTATTGGTGGGGAGGAAGCAATAAATTGGGGTTTATCGGGACCAATGCTACGAGCTTCCGGAATCCAATGGGATCTTCGTAAAGTTGATCATTATGAGTGTTACGATGAATTCGATTGGGAAGTCCAGTGGCAAAAAGAAGGAGACTCATTAGCTCGTTATTTAGTACGAATCAATGAAATGACGGAATCCATAAAAATTATTCAACAGGCTCTAGAAGGAATTCCGGGGGGGCCCTATGAGAACTTAGAAGTTCGACGCTTTGATAGAGCAAGTGATTCCGAATGGAATGGTTTTGAATATCGATTCATTAGTAAAAAGCCTTCTCCCACTTTTGAATTGTCGAAACAAGAACTTTATGTGAGAGTAGAAGCCCCAAAGGGAGAATTGGGAATTTTTCTGATAGGGGATAATAGTGTTTTTCCCTGGAGATGGAAAATTCGTCCACCTGGTTTCATCAATTTGCAAATTCTTCCTCAGCTAGTTAAAAGAATGAAATTGGCTGATATCATGACGATACTAGGTAGTATAGATATCATTATGGGAGAAGTTGATCGTTGAAATGATAATTGATACGACAGAAGTACAAGCTATCAATTCTTTTTCCAGATCGGAATCCTTAAAAGAGGTCATAGACCTCTTATGGCTGCTTGTCCCTATTTTTACTCCTGTATCGGGAATCACAATAGGCGTACTCGTGATTGTGTGGTTAGAAAGAGAAATATCTGCAGGGATACAACAACGTATCGGGCCTGAATATGCCGGCCCCTTGGGAATTCTTCAAGCTCTAGCAGATGGGACCAAACTACTTTTGAAAGAGGATCTTCTCCCATCTAGAGGAGATGTTCGTTTATTCAGTATGGGGCCATCTATAGCGGTCATATCAATTCTACTAAGCTATTTAGTAATTCCTTTTGGCTATCGCCTTGTTCTAGCCGATCTCAGTATAGGCGTTTTTTTATGGATCGCTATTTCCAGTATTGCTCCTATTGGACTTCTTATGTCAGGATATGGATCGAATAATAAATATTCCTTTTCAGGTGGTCTACGAGCTGCTGCTCAATCTATTAGTTATGAAATACCATTAACTCCGTGTGTGTTATCAATATCTCTACGTGTGATTCGTTGGAACATGAACCTTTACCCCTTTCCTTTATTTCCAGGAAAGGGGTTGGATGTGTTGAATAGATACCTTTCTCTTTTTATTCATCATTCGGGTCGATGAGTTAAACCAGATAGTTATATGAGTGAAACAAAACAGCTTATGAATTTGCAGTAAGAAGATTGATTCTCATTCCCTATGTACGAGAGTAAAGTGGAAGTAAACATAAGCGGTCGAAACTGTTTACCCCAAGATTGGTTGATTAGTCATCATGACTTGAAGCGGGTGCAAAAGATCAACTGTATGGAGTTTCTACTATTGTATTGTATGTTGTTGTATGTTGTGTATGTTGTATGTATTACCATATCGGGGATCAATCAAAAATGAGTGGACGGTTAGGAACACAAAGGTACACAAAGGATTAGTGATGAAGATAATGTAAGGTATCCAAAGGGATATTTCTGCATAACATAAAAGGAATCATAATGAGGGCTTTAAGTTCGTAGAAATGATCAAGCAGTACTTCCTCACGATTCCGATCCAGAGTATGCTTCTATCCACTGATTAAATAAATGACTGTCGAGAACGAAGTAATCCTTTGATTTGATTTTTTAGAAACCCCCCTTCTGAGTGAGAAAGAAGAACAGGAACGAAAGAAATGGACTGCAATAGGAAAACTGAATAATAAGAGATCTTTGTTTATTCTTTCTTTCCTCAATCCTATCCATATTCATACGGATAGAATTCTTATAATGATTTATCAACTATAACTTATGAATTAGTGTCTAATTATTTTTCGTACGAAAAGTATGGGTCGAAATATCTATTGAAACAACGAGTATTTTATTGAAGGATTAAGTTATTACTGAACTAAAAGAATTCTAAGTCTAATTAGAAAATAAAGGATGAGATCAATTCGGAAGCGCTTTTTTTTTTATTATGGCGGACGGAATTCCATTGGTCTAATTCGGGACTCTTCGATACATCTTTACTCTAATCTACACTACAAACATGCCGAGGTAATAATGAACCAGTCCTTAGATTTATTTGTGGCCATCGAGGAGCCGTATGAAGCTGAGGTCTCATGTGCGGTTCTGGAATAGCGATGGGAATAGTGATGTTATCATCGACTATGATTATCTAACAGTTCAAGTACAGTTGATATAGTTGAGGCACAGTCAAAATATGGGTTTTGGGGGTGGAATCTGTGGCGTCAACCTATAGGGTTTATAGTTTTTCTAATTTCTTCCCTAGCGGAATGTGAAAGATTACCTTTTGATTTACCAGAAGCAGAGGAGGAATTAGTAGCAGGTTATCAAACCGAATATTCAGGTATTAAATCTGGTTTATTTTACGTTGCTTCTTACCTAAATCTACTAGTTTCTTCATTATTTGTAACAGTTCTTTACTTGGGCGGGTGGAATTTCTCTATTCCGTACATATTCATTTCTGAACCTTTTGGAATAAATAAAACAGGTGGAGTCTTTGGAATGACAATTGGTATCCTTATTACATTAGCTAAAGCTTATTTGTTCCTGTTCATTCCTATCACAACAAGATGGACTTTACCTAGGATGAGAATGGACCAGCTATTAAACCTTGGGTGGAAATTTCTTTTACCTATTTCTCTAGGTAATCTATTATTAACAACTTCTTCCCAACTCGTTTCGCTATAACAAAATATGATATTCTAGATTCATAACCTATCTAGAGCAAGAGAAAGAAACATCAAACTATTCATGGATATCCACGATATGTTCCCTATGGTGACTGGGTTCATGAATTATGGTCAACAGACAATACGAGCTGCAAGGTATATTGGTCAAAGTTTCATGATTACCTTATCTCACGTGAATCGTTTACCTGTGACTATTCAATATCCTTATGAAAAATCGATCACATCGGAGCGTTTTCGTGGTCGAATCCATTTTGAATTTGATAAATGCATTGCTTGTGAAGTATGTGTTCGGGTATGCCCCATAGATCTACCCGTTGTTCATTGGAGATTGGAAACGGATATTAGAAAGAAACGATTGCTTAATTATAGTATTGATTTTGGAATCTGTATATTTTGTGGTAATTGTGTCGAGTATTGTCCAACAAACTGTTTATCAATGACTGAAGAATATGAACTTTCTACTTATGATCGTCACGAATTGAATTATAAGCAAATTGCTTTGGGCCGGTTACCAATGTCAGTAATTGGAGATTACACAATTCGAACAATTACGAATTCGACTCCAATCAAAATAATCAGGGGTAAACCTCTTGATTCAAAAACGATTACCAATTACTAAGATTCCGTTTTGATCTAAAGTAAAGGAGTGAGGCTTCTTTCATTTTGCTAGGTCAGTAAATAACTATTGATTGGTGAGAATCAAGGCTTGATTTTGATTTAGAATGGATTCATAGATCTGTGATGATTTCAAAATATACAATTCCGAACTACTCTTTCAGATACAGTAGCGGGATTGATCCAATAACTGTATCTATATAAATCTACACCCCTTTAGGATTCAATTAGGAACGTATCATATACAAGAAAAAAATAAGGTAACCTCTTTTTTCTTGGATCGGTTAGTAAGTTTATGAAATATTTCGATTTATTTATCTCTTTTTTTACACATAATGGATTTACCTGGACCAATACATGATATTCTTTTAGTATTTCTGGGATCAGGTCTTATATTAGGAGGTCTGGGGGTGGTCTTACTTACCAACCCAATTTATTCTGCTTTTTCATTGGGACTGGTTCTTGTTTGTATATCCTTATTCCATATTCCATCTAACTCCTATTTTGTAGCTGCTGCACAGCTCCTTATTTACGTAGGAGCTGTAAATGTTTTAATCCTATTTGCTGTGATGTTCATGAATGGTTCAGAATATTACAACGATTTCTATCTTTGGACCGTTGGGGATGGGGTCACTTCACTGGTTTGTACAAGTATTCTTTTTTCACTAATTACTACTATCTCGGATACGTCGTGGTACGGAATTGTTTGGACTACAAGATCAAATCAGATTATAGAGCAGGACCTAACAAGTAACGTTCAACAAATTGGGATTCATTTATCAACAGATTTTTACCTTCCATTTGAACTCATTTCTATAATTCTTTTAGTTGCTTTGATAGGTGCAATTGCTATGGCCCGGCAGTAAAGTAATTAAGTAATAAATACTTAGATCCAAAATAAAATAAATAAAGTCTTGTTTTGTTCTATGTTATCACATCCATTTTACTTCAGTTCCATTTTCATATTCTATTGTTCATATATGAAATTGAAAGGGGTTTAGTTCGATCCATTACTAATACCTTACTTTGTTTCGTACTTAATTTATATTCTAATCAAATCGGTGAAATTGTTGTTCATATTGAAATGAATCAAGATTGATGAGGGGTTGGTCAATGATGACCGAACATGTACTTATTTTGAGTGCCTATTTATTTTCTATCGGTATTTATGGATTGATCACAAGTCGAAACATGGTTAGAGCACTTATGTGTCTTGAACTTATACTGAATGCGGTTAA